CAGAAATGATTCTATCATTGATGTATCCACAATTCAATATAGGGAGGTATATACCACATATATATACGTCCCCCTCTCCTTTTATTTTTAGAGTGTGCTTTGGAATACTGGAAGGGTCGATATTCTTCCTTATTGTTTTTTTTGTCCTATCTTCATCCTTTTTCGAACGAAATCAGAGGAATGTCTCATTAGAATTTTTATTGTTGTATCTTTATCTTTATTTTATACTTTTCTTAGGACTGATCCGCTATAATATGAATATAATTACCCTTATTTGTTATAACTATTCTCAAATCTAAAAAAGAATTCAAATTTTTTGATATTTTCAATATCCTATTATTAGAAATTATTATAAAAATAAAAATTTCTATTTTTTATATTTTGAATTTATTATATTTATAAATATTTATTATATATATGTAATATATATTATATATATTAAATATATATTAAATTAAGATAAATAATGTAAATTCGAAATATGCTAAATATAAAAATAACAGCAATGTAAATGTATATCATCAATAATTATTATGTATAATAATAAAAATGTATAATAATAAAATGCAAATTAGTCAGATATTTGATTTCTGTTACATTATTAGAATTCTATTTACTATTTAGTTCATATTATTATATCTATTTATTTATTAAATATATTATTAATATTAATTTTCTATTTTTTTAGTAGTTCTATTATGTTATGGAGAATTATGAACTAGAATATATAATATATAGTTTCTATTAAATAGTTAATATTAAAAATATATATAGTTCATATGAACTTTACAGCTAATAGCGGGGATCTGGTAGTCTCTTGAATTCCTATGCATTATTTCTGTTATGTGAGCCCGCTTAGCTCAGAGGTTAGAGCATCGCATTTGTAATGCGATGGTCATCGGTTCGATTCCGATAGCCGGCTTTTTTCTCTATCGATTTTTCCATAATTGAGAATCTCTCCTCTCCATTTCTCCAAACGTTGAGTCACTAATCTATTATGTCGTGGTAACTATAAAAAAAAGTTGATTAGATCCAATTAGATTTCTATTTTATATATATATAATAAATCATAAAACAGAGCCTTAATCTTCTTTTTATATATACAACAAAAAATCTGGATATTAACACAATACATTTCATTCTATTTTGTAAATTTCAATAGATTTCGCTTTGCTTTGTTTATCCTTTAGTTCAGTCTTAATTTTGATTTTTTCTGTAAAATGAATTAAATTTCAATAAAATAAAAAGGAGTCTTTACTTTATGTCTCGTTACCGAGGACCTCGTTTCAAAAAAATACGCCGTCTGGGGGCTTTACCGGGATTAACTAGTAAAAGACCTAGATCCATAAGTGATCTTAAAAACCCATTGCGTTCCGGGAAAAGATCGCAATATCGTATTCGTTTAGAAGAAAAACAGAAATTGCGTTTTCATTATGGTCTGACAGAGCGACAATTACTTAGATATGTGCATATCGCTGGAAAAGCCAAAGGGTCAACAGGCCAGGTTTTACTACAACTACTTGAGATGCGGTTGGATAATATCCTTTTTCGATTGGGTATGGCTTCGACCATTCCCGGAGCCAGGCAATTAGTTAACCATAGACATATTTTAGTTAATGGTCATATAGTGGATATACCAAGTTATCGTTGCAAACCCCGAGATATTATTACTACGAAGGATAAACAAAGATCAAAAGCTCTGATTCAAAATTATATTGCTTCATCCCCTCAGGAAGGAGTGCCAAACCATTTGACTATTGACTCATTCCAATATAAAGGCTTAGTAAATCAAATAATAGATAGTAAATGGATCGGTTTAAAAATAAATGAGTTGTTAGTCGTAGAATATTATTCTCGTCAGACTTGAACCTAACGAACATAACAAGGAAAGGGGTTCAGACAATTCTGTCCCTTTTTCGACGAAGGAAATAGATCTAAGGGCCTTAATCCGTATTTTGTTATTCACGTATTACAAATTGATACGCAGTAGAATTTTTTTTTTGCTCTTTCCACGATATTTTTCTTTTACGTACCCATACCACAGTAATGTAATTAGGAATCATAATTTTATATCAAATAAAGCTGTTGGAATAATATAATGATATTCATTTTTATTTGATTTGATATATTGTAGTTGGTAACGCTGGTGAATTAACAGAAACGGAAAGAGAGGGATTCGAACCCTCGGTAAACAAAAAGCCTACATAGCAGTTCCAGTGCTACGCCTTCAACCACTCGGCCATCTCTCCTATATAATCCTATTATTGACCAGAAACCGAGTGAATAGTGAGTCCATAGGAAAAAAAGTTTCCTTTCCAATTCCATATTTATAAACAACCTCTCTTATCATCCATCTACCCTATTATAAATTTATGAATCATACCATGAATTTTTCTATGGCATTTCATTCAATTGTATAATCATTATTCATCCCTTTTCCTTTTTGGGTCATAACCAAATCTAAATTTATTGAGTTATCAGATTCGAGTTATAAGAATCCATAGTAAAATTTTGTATATTACGAAATTGATATTATATAAAATTCAATCTGATTCAAAAGTCTCCCATCTTTCTTTATCAAAAATTTGAGCAGAAGGTACACAAGAATTTTTCTGTTTTTATGTTATTTTGTACTCTACAATTACTTTTTGTGGGATCATTTTCCCCGAGAGGGTAATGAGAAGAATTATAGAATGGATTACTAATTATGCCTAGATCTCGGATAAATGGAAATTTTATTGATAAGACCTCTTCAATTATAGCTAATATTTTATTACGAATAATTCCGACAACTTCAGGAGAAAAAAAAGCATTTACCTATTACAGAGATGGTGTGATTTGATTTTTTGTTCTTATTTTTTTAGCCCTCAACGAAGTCTTACGAGAAAAAGACGCAGTTCGGAATATAAAGAACCAAATTATTGAAATAAAGTTACGCTTAGTGAAGGTAAAGTTTGGAGATAGAACAATTCCTTCTGTCGTGTATCCTCGATTGATCCAGCCTCAGATACTTTTATTGTCGATTTTAGTATTAAACGAAAGGTTATACCTATAGGTTCTGTATTGCAGGTCAATCCTACTCCACTAGTACCAATAGGCGGCATAGGGGAAGAAGCACTACACCGGGAATCAACAACACGAAAACTTTGGTAAAAATGACCCTTTTCCTTATCGGTATCGGGGCTAACAAGAATGGTTGGGACAACAAACATCCATCTCGTTCGTACTTTGGATACCCGTATAACCATCAAAGATCGTTGAAGTGACTAATTCCTGGAAATAGTAAGCGTTGAGGACAAAGAAATCGTTGGAGTTACCATTTCTATCTAGCACTAATACGATAGGTCTTAAAAAAACCTCTTGCGGGAAGGCTAGCTAGAGATTTCTTGTAAAAATACCAGCTCCTGTCAGTTCATAATGAGAATAGTGAAATTTCGATTCCATGGCTTATTCCCCTTACTACTATGCACAGAAGGGAGGAGCCGTATGAGATGAAAATCTCACGTACGGTTCTGGAGCGGAGATTTTTTGAATTAAATAAATGAACGACCGTAACGGATGTCGGCTCAATCCGAAGGAAATTATGCGGAAGCTTTACAGAATTATTATGAAGCTACGCGATCAGAAATTGATCCCTATGATCGAAGTTATATACTTTATAACATAGGCCTTATACACACAAGCAACGGGGAGCATACAAAGGCTTTGGAATACTATTTCCGGGCATTAGAACGAAACCCATTCTTACCACAAGCTTTTAATAATATGGCCGTGATCTGTCATTACGTGCGACTATCTCCACTATAGAAAGAAAGAAAAAAGATCAAATTAACTAGTCAATACTAGAAAAAAAGGCTTTCTACATATGCATCGTTCAAAGCAACGATTTTTACCAGCTGTAGCAAGGAAAGAAACCTCATGATAACAAAAAAGGAAATAAATAGATAAAGCCTACATACTATATTCTATGGATAAAGAATCAAATTGATAAAAAAAGCACCGTAAAGATCAATTAGCGAGCTTTTGGGTCGAGACAGTTAAAAACTGCTTACTTATGTCATGAAATGATATATAAAGTTAGGAATCAACTTATGTAATAGAGTCGATCCACTAAAGTATTGAGCAGCGGTGTAGCATCAGATCCCAAAGATAGTAAGTTCTTTTTTCTTATGGAAGAAAGTCTTTTTCAAGGATTCTATATAAATTTCATATATGAAACCGAGATAGTTACCTTTCAGAAAATTATAACGATATAGGGGATATCTATGTTTCATTTTTCTTAAGGTGGGAAAAAAGATAAAACTAATTATTGATCACAATTAGAATTTGAAACTTATGTAATTAACTTTTTCTGGTTAAAAATGGGATTTATTTCTCATAAATAGAATTCAGTTAGTATAGGGGAATAGGGTAAATATAAGATGAGACCGAAAAAAGAATTGATTGCTGAGCCGTATGAGGTAGGAAGTACGGTTCTAAGGGAAGGAATTGACCCACCTATTCCAACCGCGGAGAACAGGCCATTCTACAGGGTGATTCTGAAATTGCGGAGGCTTGGTTCGATCAAGCTGCTGAGTATTGGAAACAGGCTATAGCGCTTACTCCAGGTAATTATATTGAAGCACATAATTGGTTGAAAATCACGAGACGTTTCGAATAAAACCATTCGTTAATTCAGTAGAATTTATTCTTGGATCCATCAATCAAATAAAATAAATCATTACCATGACATGATAAGATCCAAGAAAGAATTTCATTATATCCCTTCCTTGTAAAAGTAAAATCATTCTATTTTGTATGGTATCTTATAGGTATAAATGATATGGATACCGTACAGAATAAGAGTAGAAGTAGAACTAAGAAAAGATACCTTCAATGTATCTTATTAATGAATGAGATCTTGTAATTTGTAATAAAGTACTAAAAAAGTAAGTAATAGGGTATTATGCTCTATGAAATTCGATTTATATAGGCACTTCTATATTTAGATAGAAATAAAT